CGGATGGCCAGTGACCCAAGTAAACGAAAGAATCGGTTACATTTTTCATATAATCTCCTCTTCTAGCTAAACTATAAAAAAAGAACTCTGTCGTTTTTTTTATTCTTTTTATTGAAAATAAAAAGAAAATTTAATTTAATAATTTAATTTACCTATTTGGATATTGGTAAACAGAATAAAAACCCTATTCTATTTACAAATGTATTTTCAAAAATTTTGAATTTTCAATAATAATAATGAGACTTATTAGAATTAAGTTCGAATTTGAGACCCTGTTTGATGTCAATTTCAAAAAACCTAAACCTCCCCTTTTTTGCAACACTCCTTAAAAAAGAGTTTCCATTAAACTAAAATAATAAGGGGAAGGAAGAAAGCGAATCGATGTGCTAATTCCCCATCCTCAAATTAGTCCTTCCCGAGGATTGTTGTCTCAATGAATAATTGTAGGAGTTAAATCTTGATAGAATTCAAAAAACTACGAAAAAAAAATTCATAATTTTCAGATTTCTAGAATTAAACAAAAGGATTCGCAAATAAAAGCGCTAATGCTACAACCAGGCCATAAATTGTTAAAGCTTCCATAAAAGCCAAACTAAGCAATAAAGTACCTCGTATTTTGCCTTCTGCCTCAGGCTGTCTCGCGATACCTTCGACAGCTTGACCCGCAGCTGTCCCTTGACCAACTCCAGGTCCAATAGAAGCAAGCCCAACAGCCAACCCAGCAGCAATAACCGAAGCAGCAGAAATCAGTGGATTCATGATAAGTTCCTCACACCAAAATAAAGAAATAGTTAATGATACAATGATCCAATGACTTAGGACTTAATTATAATTAAGTCATCGCTAAGATTCATCCAGCCAAAATAACCAAAAACTTGAATTGAAATAATAATATTATTTAACCATAAGAATTACTTTAATATTAGTTCCTATCCACGAAATTTTTTAAAATTCATAATATATATATACAACTTTTTTTATGCCATTTCTTTTTTGTGAACCATTCCTTGAATCCTTCGTTCTTTTTTTTATCGTTTTTTTCATCCAATTCACAGATAAAAAGGAAGAACTTCTAATTGAATCCCTATCTAAATCGAAATTCACAAGAGTCGTGGGACAGATTAGATAGATCTTTAGCTCATATATACCTAGTCAATATCAAATATCACATATACAAGTCTTTCTTATATAATGTAAACCAACTATTCTATAATTATAATTGGGCTAACCTAAAAAAGACTATTTGAAAAAATAGTCAATGATGACCCTCCATAGATTCACCTATATAAGCCGCAGCTAAAGTTGCAAAAATTAGAGCTTGAATCCCGCTTGTAAATAATCCAAGGAACATGACGGGTATAGGAACCACTAAGGGTACTAAAGAAACAAGAACAACAACTACTAATTCATCGGCTAATATATTTCCGAAAAGTCGAAAACTAAGTGATAGGGGTTTGGTAAAATCTTCTAAGATGTTAATGGGTAAAAGAATTGGAGTTGGTTGAATGTATTTACTGAAATACCCTAATCCTTTTTTGCTAAGACCCGCATAAAAATAGGCTACTGATGTGAGTAAAGCTAAAGCAACAGTCGTATTTATATCATTCGTTGGTGCTGCTAACTCCCCTTGAGGTAACTGGATAATTTTCCACGGTAAAAGGGCTCCTGACCAGTTCGAAACAAAAATAAATAAAAAAAGGGTTCCAATAAAGGGAACCCATGGACCATATTCTTCTCCAATCTGGGTTTGACTCACGTCGCGAATGAATTCAAGGACAAATTCAAAGAAATTTTGGCCGTCAGTTGGAATGGTTTGTGGATTGCGAACCACTAGAACTGCAGAACCTAATAAGATAGCAATTACAACCCAAGAAGTAATAAGGACTTGGGCATGGACTTGGAAACCCCCTATTTGCCAATAGAAATGTTGGCCTACTTCTACACCCGATATCTCATATAACCCTTCTTTTATTAGTGTGTTGATGGAACATGATAGAACATTCATATTGCCCTCTGACAGAAATAAGAACTTTAAATTATTTTGATTCAAGATCTCTTTTTTTCTTTTTTTACTTATTTACTTGAATTGTAGATTTCAGTTTTGGATACCAACTAAACTAATCACACACTATCCCCTATTTTTTGATCTTTTTCTCTTTTGTACGATTCAGGAGTAGTAAGCGATTTTGTAAATCGAAATACAAGGAGCCCCTCCCTCCAAAAAAAAATTGATTTATTTATCTTATTATTAATCAAGAATTTTGTATATAGCTAGAACGACCCTCACAAATTGCGAATACTAATTTGTTAAGAATGAATCGAATTGACGCTATAGCATCATCATTTGCTGGAATAGAAATATCCGCGAGATCCGGATTACTATTTGTATCGATTAAAGAAATGGTTGGAATGCCCAAAGTGATACATTCTCGAAGAGCCGTATATTCTTCTTGCTGATCGATGATGATTACAATATCAGGCAATCCCGTCATATATTTAATCCCGCCTAGATATGTTTCCAAATGAGAGAATTGTCTCTTCAACACAGCTGCATCCCTTTTCGGAAGACGATTGAGTCCCTCTGTCTTTTGTTCGGTTCTCAAGTCCCTAAACTTATGAAGTCTTTTTTCTGTAGTGGACCAATTTGTTAACATGCCGCCGAGCCATTTTTTATTAACATAATGACATCGAGCCCTTATTGCAGCCCGCGACACCAAATCAGCTGCTTTATTTTTTGTCCCAACAATTAAAAAATGTTTTCCCCTACTTGCTGCATCAAAAACTAAATCACAAGCTTCTGATAAAAAACGAGCAGTTCTAGTCAGATTTATAATATGAATACCTTTACGCTTTGCAGAAATATAAGGTGCCATTCTAGGATTCCATTTCCTAGTACCATGTCCAAAATGAACTCCTGCTCTCATCATCTCTTCCAAATCGATGTTCCAAAATCTTTTTGTCATTTCTTTTCACACTTAAAAAAAGGGGGGGTACCCCAAATTCAAATAAAAAATTGTTCCGATGGAACCTTCTCTTGTACCGGGGATGCCCATTTAGGCATGAGCCAAGCCATTACTTTGTATTCATTATTATCTTTATTAGTGGTAACAAATTACCAAACCAAATGACTACAGCAAACAACAAAAAAAATTCAAAATAGGAATCCGTTATTAGGAATCATTAAATCCTAGAAAAGATCGTTCAAATTTTGAAATAGAAGAGTCAAAAAATTCCCTGTGGTAGAATAAAATATCTCTCATATCTTCCTCGAATAAACAAAAATTCTTTGTTTTTTTTTCCAAAAGAATGTTGGTATGTTGCCGTGAACAATGCACCAATCCTTTATTGAATCCGGTCCCGGCGGGGATCCCCCCCCCTAGAACAACATTTTCTTTCAGGCCTTTCAACCAATCGATACGACCCCGAAGAGCAGCTTTTGCTAAAACTCGAGCAGTTTCTTGAAAACTTGCTTCGGATATAAAACTTTGAGTATTCAAAGATGCTCGAGTTATTCCTAATAAAATGGCTCGATAAGAGATTGCTTCTTCTAAAGCACGCCCCGTTCGCTCTGCTCGTAATAATCCAATAAGTTCTCCAGGTAAAAAAACATTAGACATTCCCTCTTCTGAAACCAAAACTTTTGATGTTATTTGGCGTACAATAATTTCGATATGCCTATTATGAATCTGCACCCCCTGGGATCGATAAACCTTTTGAATCTTATTAACCAAAGAAAGACGACTTTGCACTATAGTTAGCTCAGCGCCAACCAAGAATCCCCAGGGAAGTCCAAGAATTCCTGTTATATACTTATTCCAACCTTTAATGCGCTTTTCTAAGTTCATCGATATTGAATCGATCGAGCGGACTTCTAACACTTGTTCTACTTTTGGAAGACCTTGTGTTATATCCCCGGATCTCGATTTTTCATATATAAATGTAACTAATGTATCCCCTTCGTAAAGAATTTCTCCGTAATGCCCATGAACTTTTGCTCCCGGAGTAGCCAAATAGGGCTTTGCGGATCTTATTACTACAGAATCCATTTGAACAATTAAAGCTTGACCCGATTTTAGGTGTGGTCCTTTTTTGGCTATACATACATTTTCACAAAAAAATTGTCCAAGACTTATTAGTGTGGACATTTCCTCACAATAATTATGATGATAATTTTGATGAAGAAAATACCAATTCAATTTGAATGGATTCAAAACGACGTTACTATATGGATCTCGATTACAAATTCTTCCGTTTTCATCAATTAAATAAGAGTTAATTACTTTTAAAATTTGTTTTAAGTTGTCAAGTTGCAAATATTTAATTACAGACATCTTATTATAAGTTAGTAAAGGAAAAAATGAATAAAAATTAGAAATTTGAATGGTTGTTCCTAAGGGGCCAGACGCATTTTTTATTGTAATTAGAGGATTTTTTTTTATTGATTGGTTTATCACATTGTGATATTTTACATGATCAAATGGACCCATTCTAAAACAATTAGATGATGATAAAATTAACAAAAATTGGGATTCCTTATTTCTATTTAAGAACATACGAATAGTTCCGTTATTTTGGCTAAGTGATTGTTGAATGCCGGCCTTGGGAGAAATGGAATAAAACGGATTCATGTGATCTGCAGAGATCAATCCCGAATCTGGCGGATTATTCCTTTTTCTTATATACGAAATATGGGATTTTACTAAGCCAATTCTTATGAAATCTCGAATCAAACCCTTTGTACTTACTGCAACAAAGAAGGCGCGGGCCTCCTCGAGGGAAGAATTTTTGTTGTCTTGGTCCCAATTCAAGACTAAACAAGTTCGAACCAATTGAATACTTGTGTCAGAAATTCCTCGAGTTGGTTTGCCATTTCCATAAAGGATATAGTTGACAACTCGAAGTTGAATATTATTCTTTTCCCGAAAGAGATCTTGTGGGAAGAGTGTTGCTAAATTTATACTGTCCGCTATCTCATAGGTGGCTACCGGTCGCACCAAAAC